TATCCCCACGGTAAAAACTCTAGTATAAAAAATATCTATGTAACCACGATTATATGACCAATTGTATATCACATTTTTTATTCGGTCCACAAGAATTCTTTTAGGACCCCCTTTTACAAATGAATTGATTAAATCCAAATTCTGGAAAAATGAATAAGCGGATCCATATAAAATATATGCTATGAATAGTCCGAAAATTGCTATACTTATCGAAAAAATTGCATTTGTAAAAAATTCATCCAAATTTACAGAATAATTAGAACTTGAATGTAAAAGATTTGTTGATGGGGTTAACCATTTCGATAATATATCAAAATCTATTACTCCTTGATCAAAATAAATTCCTATTGATCCAACCAACAAAGTAAATAGTACTAATACAAGAAGAGGAAATAGCATAGTATTGTCCGATTCGTGAGGATACATGGAAGTGTATTTATTTCCAAAGTAAGTACTAAAGTATCGTATCCTATTTCTTACATTATTATCAATTTTCGATCTTTCTTTTGCAAAAAAAGAAACCTTTTTATTCATTGTTGATAAAAGTAAATTTGGATTGACTCCTCTTGGAGTTCCTTTTCCCCATAGAGATATGGAATAGAGCGAACCATTTTTCGTGCTACTGTAATTTTGAAAATGAACGCGGAAATACCCATCAAAGGTAAGTAAATATACCCGAAACATATAAAATGCGGTTAATCCTGCTGTGAAATAAGCTATTACTGCGAAAATTGGTGAATACAACCAACTATCATTAAGAATGTCATCCTTGGACCAAAAACAAGCAAGAGGTGGAATACCACAAAGAGAAAGTGTACCCAATAAAAAAGTAGTTCTTGTAATTGGAACATATCTTGTTAAACCACCCATAAGAACCATATTCTGACTTTTATCTGGTGAATATCCAACAATAGGTTCCATTGAATGAATAATAGATCCGGATCCCAAAAACAATAAAGCTTTTGAATAGGCATGAGTGATCAAATGGAATAAAGCAGCTCGATAAGAACCTATACCTAGAGCTAACATAATATAACCCAATTGAGACATTGTAGAATAGGCTAAGCTTTTTTTAATGTCTCTTTGAGCAAGGGCCAAAGTAGCCCCTAATAATAGTGTTATTACACCTATTAAAGAAATGAAATTCATTATATAAGGTATGACTATGAAAAGAGGAAGAAGCCGAGCTACAAGAAAAATTCCTGCTGCTACCATAGTAGCAGCGTGTATAAGAGCCGAAATAGGAGTGGGTCCTTCCATAGCATCAGGTAACCATACGTGAAGGGGGAATTGTGCGGATTTAGCAACTGCACCGACGAATAATAAAGAAGCACACAAGGTAGCAAATAAAGAATTGACCCCATTATTCTGGATTAAGTTATTAGTTATTTCGAGCAAATACCGAAATTCTAAACTACCTGTTATCCAATAAAAACCTAAGATTCCTAACAATAAACCAAAATCCCCTACACGATTAGTTACAAAAGCTTTTTGACAAGCACTTGCTGCAATTGGTCGTGTGAACCAAAACCCTATTAATAAATAAGAACACATTCCCACAAGTTCCCAAAAAATATAAATTTGTATCAAATTTGAACTAGTAACTAATCCCAGCATAGAAGTATTAAAAAAACTCATATAAGCAAAAAATCTCAAATATCCTTGATCGTGATACATATATTTGTCACTATAAATAAGAACCATGATTCCAACAGTAGTAATTAGTATTGACATAATAGAAGTAAGTGGATCGATCAAGTATCCAAACTCTAAGGAAAAATCATTATTGATGGTCCAAGACCATAGATATTGATAGATAAAACTTCCATTTATTTGTTGAATAGACAGATTGGCTGAAAACACCATAGCTATACTTAAGAGTAAAACACTAGGAAAAGCCCACATGCGACGAATATTTTTTGTTGCTGTCGGAATAAGTAGAAGTCCAAATCCTATTGACATAGTAACTGGAAGTGGAAGAAAAGGTATTATCCACGCATATTGATATGTATGTTCCATAAGAAAAGAAACTCTTTTTTCTTATAATTACAAATTGTTCTCGATTCACCAATTCTTATCTTTTTTATCCTTTTAGAAAGGAACAATAATAAAAAGAAATCAACAAAAAAAAAAAAAGATATGAAAAAAAGTCAAATATTGGGATTCTTAATTATTCTGATTTTTTTTTCAGATATTTGAAATATTCCAAAATTGACAATTGGTTGGTCAAAAAATATGACCAAATAATTATGTAAAGGTAAAGGCGATTACCTAGTAGTTATTTTAACTAAGAAAAGATTAAAGGAATATGAGATTTTTTAATAATTTTCTTACTACTATTATTTAGTAGATTTTGTATTTATTAGATTTTTTTATTTTTTTGTGATTAATAAACATATTTATTATACTATAATAGTATAATAAATATATTATATAGTATACTAAATATAGTAAGGAAAAAGAGTTAGACCAAAAAAAGAGTACTTTTTTTATTCAAATATGGATCATAGTATCTATATTCGAATTAAAAAAAGAATACCTAGGTATTCTAGTTCATTTTGGGAAGGGAGTAATTACCTAACTTGTTGTGTAACTGATTGATTGGATTGAAATCCAATAAAAAAAACTTATGTTTATCAGAAATCTTATGATACTCCTTACTTTGAATTATGGACATAGCACTCTGGACTTAATCAATTTTCATTTTCCCTTATTTTCTTCCATTTTTTTCCCTCATGTCATTTATATATGTGATGTGTGATGTGTGCGCATACGTATATGTGATATATATATCACATATACATGTATATATAAATATATTTGTATTATATATATTTGTATGTTTATTATATATTTATATGTTAAAGTAAAAAAACAATGTATATTAAAAAGAGTATATTAAAAAAATTATCCACATACACGAAATAAGTATAGATAATAACTAAAAAGAACGATCTATTTTGAAGAATACATGTCTTTCACATACAACGATAAAAGGAGGAACCCCCCTTTTTTGA